TACGATTAGAAATCTACTTTTCTATCTCCATCCATGGATCCTTTACTCATACTCAGTCAATTGGAAGTATTGATCCAATTGAATAATTATGTTTCGCAATTTCATAAACCAATTTAAAAAATTTTAAGTAATCCTTGGATCCAAATCACGATAATTTATATTTTTCCTCCAATATGTCATTGAGAGGTAAAGGATTAAATCCTTTTAAGAAATAAAGTTTTTTATCGGAATATGAATCAAACCGAAAAGACCCCTTAACTTTTTAAGGGGGTTACTCGAACGAATCACACTTTTACCACTAAACTATACCCGCTACAATCCGATTATTATATACAAAGGGCTTTTTGTCGAACTTTTTGTCGAACAGGGATAATTTGGGCTAATCAAGACAGGATCATAAAAGAATCAGGAAAATGAGAGTGTTGAGTTTTTCGTGGGGATTCAAAAATTAAAAAAAAAAATTCATAAAAATAAAAAGGAAGAAATAAAAAAATAAAAAGAAATGACGTATTGATGTTATATTCTTTTATCTACTAATAAGAATGAAAACAGCCCTTTGTCTTTTTATTGTTGCTTTAATAGCAACCCCCCCCCTTTTTTTATTAGATAAACCGTAGGATTCGTTGGAACAAAAAAAGGCCCGGCTAGGTACTTACCAGGCCAGGCCACGGGAATAAAAGGGGCCCTTTCGAACAAAATAAAAGCAAAGGGGTCTTTTTTCTTTTTTTTCTATTGAATCTTTTGATCCCTTACTTTAAGTAACTGTAATTGCTAATAAAAGTTGTAGATAGAATATAGATAAGATAAAGAACGAGAAAGAAATACTTTTTAAATCCTTATTTCATGTGTAATATAACATAGTAATTATCTTTTTCAATTGGGAGAGATGGCTGAGTGGACTAAAGCGGCGGATTGCTAATCCGTTGTACGAGTTATTCGTACCGAGGGTTCGAATCCCTCTCTTTCCGTTTTTGTTGATGACTTAATATTTGATTTCTCTTTCAAAGTTTGCCAATCCTTTTTAATGTTTCCTGGTTAACCATGTGGAATAGATAAAAAATCCTAATAAAATTTAAAAATCAAGCAATGAAAATGAAAACTACCTTTTTTATTCTTCACGTCCAGGATTACGCCCCGGATCATTAGATAAGAATCCAAAGATAAATAGAGAAACAAAGAATATCACTACTGTGTAAACGAAAAGTTTGAGAGTAAGCATTACACAATCTCCAAGATCTTTTTTTGGAAAAAAAAAAAATGAGAAAAGAGAATAGATTCTCCATTACCAAAAATTTATTTCATACCTCCAATTAGATATTGCGGGGGATCCTAACCTTAACCTTAGATATAGGGTCTTTCAAAAGGGCAGAATGGGGAATCCGGGGTGAGCCAGATTTGGGTTTCTCGAAGCTATCCAACCAAGACTTTCAGACTTTCAATGTTTGAATCGAAGGTTTATAGTATAAGACTAATAAAGCATTAATTTTCTAGAATAATATTAAGGATCTCATCGAAAACTTACAGCAGCTTGCCAAACGAAGGCTAAGAGAAAAAAGAACAAAGGTATGACTGGCATAAGATCTACAATTGGATTCAAAAAAGCGTAGGCCTCGGGCAATTTGGCGAAGAAAAGACTATTCGAATAAAAGGCATAATTAAGACAAATGCAGATCAAACTAAAGATATTAAGCATAACAGGCGTTTTGTTCTTGGAGATAATTGCATTTTGATTGAGTTAATGATATAAGGAAAATGAAGTAAAGTAAGGTAGACAAAAATCCTTCTTTTTCTTTGAACCCACCCAATCAAAAATTCCCCAATTCTCAAACAAAGGAGAATAGAAGAAATAATACTTTCATAGAATATCTTAATTAAATTATATGTAATGATCAATGAATTCGGCTGAATTCTATATCTACACGCGTAAAAATCCTAGCAAGAATCTAATCTATTCTATAAAAATTTTATATATAAAACTGCCCTGTAATTGACCAAGACTCAATACTAATAATATTTTTTATTAGTGTATAATGGAAATATAGATGGGGCGTGGCCAAGTGGTAAGGCAACGGGTTTTGGTCCCGGTATTCGGAGGTTCGAATCCTTTCGTCCCAGGTAGATACATTGTATCAGAGTAAAAGTTTATTTTGAAAGTAACGTTATGTTTAAATGCCTAATATTGGATAGAATGTCATTCTTGTTTCTTTTATAATTTTGAATGATTCTTTTATGAATAATATCTTTGTTTTTCACAACATACAGATATTACTAAATAGATTTGTTTGTCATCAAGATATGATGGTAACGTAGGTCACACCTTAGTTGAATTCAACTAATTAAAAAATAAAGTATGGGCGGATTTTTCATCATATGGTCATTCCCTTCATATTGAAGAGGTTTCGAGCTACTTAATTTGACGAAAAAACCTTACGTCTCATATCTTTTTAAATTTTCAACGATACATTTAATTTTGAATTACACTAAGAAAGAGCACTTCTTTCCTATATCCTATATCTTATTCTTTATCCATTCAAATTAAACTTAAAAAAATGGGGTAGCCAAATTATTAGGATCTCTTTATTCTAAACAAGAGGGGGGTTATTACATTCAATTAATGGGATTAAGTCTCTTAAGACAAGACTGGGTTTGGGTAAACTAAAAAATTAGGAGCAAGCGCCTAATCTGGACTTGTTTGTCTTTGTCCCTAGAGAGTATCCTTTCCCCCAAAAAGGTATCCTTTTTTTATTTTTGTTCTGATTCAAGCATTCCCAGAGAGTCGTGGGATAGATAATTCTTAATTAGTAACAGTAATAGGAGGTCTTCATTTAAATATATGTATATCTGTGTATGTCCGAATCTCATTAATAACGAATCAAGTTACATATGTAACGGATCCATAATAAAGACTGTAGTTCAGTCTATCTCATAGGTACGAAAAAAACCTAATTCGTTCATCTTATTCATCTTATCTTATTAATAAAATTCGAATCGAAAGAACAAGTACTTAAATATTCTCTTCGATCGGTCTTTTTTATCTATCTCACACAAAAAAATAAAAATGGGGGTTTTTTTCAATTCATTTATCTGCTTTAAATCGTTGATGGTTCAATTCGAAAAGAAACAGATATTTTAATTAAAAAAAAGTAAAGTTAAAGTGTTGCATTCATACAATAACATACAATAATAGGTAGGGTCTTGCTAAGATTGCTTCAAAAAACATCTTTGTCTTTGTATAGAAGAATTTGTATAGAAGAAAAAAGAGTATAGATTAATATGTTTATGTATCGACGGAACCAATGACTATTCATGATTCCATAATTGAATCAATTCCATATGGGTTCCAAATTAGAGGAATTTTTTGTTATGGTAAAACTTCGTTTGAAACGCTGTGGTAGAAAGCAACGTGCGACTTGAAGGACACGATCCGGTGTGGATTTTTATTCTTACATCCGCCATCTTTTCTATGAATGAAGGTGCTCTTGACCCGACATCTGTTCTGTTTTCACTAGAATCCTTTTTTTGTTAGGTTGTAATGAATATAGTACATGATGGAGCTCGGGTAGAAAGTATGGATTCATCTTTCAGGGGGCAAGAATCTAGGGTTAATACCAATCAATAAATTGGAACAACTTTGTAAGTATATCATATATATCAATATAGAAATTTAAAGGATCCGATTCAGTCAAGTTTTTAATTCAAAAGTAAAATTTGTTGAAATTGAGAAAAGTCTTTCGATTCAAAGTGTATCACTCGGGAATCGAACGTTTATATGATTCTTTGATAGAAAGAAATCACAAAAGGGGTATGTTGCTGCCATTTTGTAAGGATTAAGAAGCACCGAAGTAATGTCTAAACCCACTGATTTAAAACAAAAAAAGGATCCCAGAACAAGGAAACACCGTTTTTTTCAATTGTTTCAATAACTGGATAATAATAAAGATTAAATGAGACAAGCAAGAGGGGGTTAAAGACCATTCAAAAAAAGAAATAAATTGCCTAAAGATTTTTTTTCTTTTAAGCTCTTTGAGAATTATTCAACTTGAGTTATGGGTACAAATGATTTTTATTTTTTCAGGAAGGAGGAAGAAAAAATGAGTTAAATACTATTCTAATTTATTTTATCAACTCCTTTGCCATAAATTCTAATTCTATACGTAGACAAAACTCCAAATCATTTTTTCTCGAGCCGTACGAGGAGAAAACTTCCTATACGTTTCTAGGGGGGGGCTTGTTCATTTACTTAGATCTATCCCAATGAGCCGTCTATCGAATCGTTGCAATTGATGTTCGATCCCGAAGAGAAGGAAGAGATCTTCGGAACGTAGGTTTTTATGATCCGATAAAGAATCAAAGTTATTTAAACGTTCCTGCTATTCTATATTTCCTTGAAAAGGGCGCTCAGCCCACAGGAACTGTTCGGGATCTTTTAAAAAAGGCAGAGGTTTTTAAGTAACTTGGTCCTACTCAAACAAAATTGAATTAAGGAAATAAAGAAATAGAAAGGGATAGTAATTCTTATATAAATTTTTGTATTTATATATATACTTTTTTCCTTTTTTGGATTCTACTCATATCTATTTTTCATTGCTTCTAAAAAATCTCATGTTCTAGAACGACAAAACTCGAGTTGCTTGATCCTAGAAATAGAAAATTCTGGGAGTTCCTTCAATTGGTCGGTTTTCGTTGAAACTATACTAATAAGTAATAACCAAGGAATCCTCCCTTTTTTTATTCTAGTTACTTATTATTGATTATTGATTCAATCTGATATTTTTTTCTACTTGGTCTTTTTTTATTCCTCTATCTAAACTTTTTTCAGCTATGTAGTGCCAATCCAACACAAGTCCTTTTTTTAATAGTTAATAGTATTTATTGAAATAAATAAATTTCATTTATTTTGTTTTTCCATTGTATTATTTTCTCAACATTTATATTGACAACAGTGTATCGAACAAATATAATTCATCGTGATAAGTAGATAAATTTATTTTTGTCCGAGC